GTCTATTATCTTTTTTTAAGGAGAAAAAAATCTCATCGACTAGTTCATTGTACATATATCTTAATAGAGTTGTTAAATTAGGCGTTTTGCGTAAAAATATCAAGTACAAGCGATCCTTAACTACAGCATATGGTCGATTGTATATATTGTATATGTATTCCAATAAAGTATTACAATAAAAAAAGAAAGAAGGAGGATTTCCAATGCGAGATATAAAAACGTATCTCTCTGTGGCACCTGTGCTAAGTACTCTATGGTTTGGGTCTTTAGCAGGTCTATTGATAGAAATTAATCGTTTATTCCCCGACGCCCTGTCATTTCCCTTTTTTTAATTCGAGTTATTTCATTGCCATTAGAATGAGAGAAAAGAAATAAAGAAAATTAGAGATACAAAAAATTGCGACAAATTTCTCCCATCCCCATCCTTTTTTTGGTTGTTCAGTATAGGAAGGGGAAAAAGAATAAAATCCAAATGTATTGATTCTCAGCATCGCATCACATCAAGTGGGTATAAGATATATTTGTGGAGAACGGGAGATGGGAGATAGGAAAGAAAGGAACCCCTCATAAATATCTATCTCCTAGAGGTTCTGGGATAAGAAAAGAAATAGTTAATAGTTAGAAACAATTTTCTTATTTAAATATTAAATTATAACTACATTATAATGAAAGCTTTCCTTATAATGGAATATTTCCTTATTGGTAACTTCCATTTCTTTTTTTCATTTTATGTTCTTTTCTTCTAAATGAGTTGAATTGATTCAAAGAAAGAGGGTTCATGGCCAAGGGTAAAGATGTCAGAGTAAGGGTGATTTTGGAATGTACCAGTTGTGCCCGAAAGGACACTCATAAAAAATCGTCGGGAATTTCTAGATATATTACTCAAAAGAATCGACATAATACACCCGGTCGATTAGAATTGAGAAAATTTTGTCGTTATTGTTACAAGCATACAATTCATGGGGAAATAAAGAAATAGATTGAATTGAACCGTAGGGGTAACCCCCCAAGAAAAAGGAAAAGAAGAGAATAGAGAATAGAATAACATATCTATGTATATAATATACATACAAACAAAATACATAAAAATCAAATCCTAGTTCGTTAGGATTTGATAGATAAGGAATAAACCATGAAGAAATTCAAGCAACCTTTTCAGAAATCCAAGCGATCCTTTCGTAGGCGTTTGCCCCCAATCGGGTCGGGGGATCGAATTGATTATAGAAACATGAGTTTAATTAGTCGATTTATTAGTGAACAGGGAAAAATATTATCGAGACGCGTAAATAGATTGACCTTGAAACAACAACGATTAATTACTATCGCTATAAAGCAAGCTCGTATTTTATCTTTGTTACCCTTTCTTAATAATGAGAGACAATTTGAGAGAGCAAAGTCGATTCCTAGAAATACGGGTCTTCGAACCAGAAAGAAATAGGTATACTATACTCCTCCATTGACTCAAAACTTCAATCAGAACCCCGCATCAGATTGCTATTTTGTTCCAAAAATGGATAATACAGATTTGATTCTTGTGTTCTAAGAAAAAATGGGGAAAGAAGAAAGAAATCTTTTTTTTTATTGAAACACGTTCGTTCATTCCTACAAAATCTTAATTCTTCATTTTTTTATTCGATTTTCCCGGAGTTCATTCTCCGGGGAATTTTTTTTTCAATCATTCTTGTATATTACTTTCTATTTATAGAATTTCGATAATATAGATTATTTAATAATCTTATTGGAAATAATGGAAAGGCAATTTTGGTTTAATATAGCGATTTGTGCAAGTATTTTACGATTAAGAAGTAATTGTTTCTTGTACATATCATGTATTAATCTACTATAGCTATAGTATAGCTCATTCTGACGAGTTACTGCATTTATACGAGTAATCCACAAACGACGAAAATCTCTCTTTTTCCTGCCTCTATCTCGATCAGTGGAAACCAAGGCTTTTATTTTTTGTTGAGTAATAGTTCGAGTAAGTTTTGAGTGAGCTCCTCGAAAGGCTAATGCAAATAAACGAATTTTGATTCGACGTCTCCGGGCGATATATCCTCGTTTAACTCTGGTCATTGAATCAAATTAACCTTTGATGAATAACTAATGGATTTGTGTTCTTTCAGTCATTCTTTTCCCCTTTACCTCTTGATTAATAACAAAACGTATTATTCCAATATATAAAATATAAATTCCAATGGCTTTTGCTTCTATGACCTTCCCAACCGCGATTTTTTATTTCAGGTATTTCATTATTTCACTTGGAAATAAGAAAAATTCTACCGATACTAAACGAAATAGGAAAAAAAATATTGCGGGTTCCATCGTTTCTATGGTTACTTCTTAAACGGTGAGGCCCTCTCTATACACCGGAGCCCCATCTCTCAGTTCATTAATGTTATTGGTAACTTGTACAGTTCACACTTTTTGGCTCTACCCATGAATTATATAATAATAGCTCCTTTCACAATAAGAGCTATCGATACAGTGACGGTATTTAATTATGAAAGTTGGCTAGGTAGCTGACCCTCTTAGTCCGTTATTTCAAGAAATAGGAGCATAATCTTTTTTCCTTTTAAATATCATTCATTTTCCCCGCTTAGTGTATAACCATTTTATTTGCTACCATGGGGAATTCCTTCTCGTCCCAAATCGAGACAATTGGGTTTGCACCAATGGAAACCATAAATTCCAAAAAGTATACAAGAAATCCGAATTTTTCCTTTCGATAAAATAAATATTGTTTTTGTATTCTATCTATTGGATTGATTAATATTGGAAAAATTGTCTCGTTTGTTCGAGTTTATGATCTGAACGAGTCGCACATACACCCTAGTACATGTTCCTCGACGCTGAGGGCATCCTCGAAGAGCGGGAGATTTCGTACCATTTCTGATTGGCTGTCTTGTCTTTCTAATAAGTTGTTTAATAGTTGGCATGTTGAATTGTATATATTTTAGAATGGACTGGTTTAGATCGATCTTAACCTGGTGATTCGAAATTATTTGCATTCAATTGAACGAGAATATTTTATGGATAGAAAATCTTCAATATCCCATTCTGGGAAATTGGACTTATGTTTTGAAATTCATGCATTTATACCGGATCCTCGATATTTCCGATTTGGAATCCGATTGCGTTAAGTTCGGCTCCTACAAGATCAACAATACCATAAGCTTGGGCTTCTGTTGCTGACATAAAAACATCCCTTTCCATGTCGGCGGCTATAACCCATATAGGGGCTCCTGTTCTTTGTGCGTAAACAGTTGTGAGGATTTCGCGAAGGTCTATTATTTGTTCCGCTTCCATGAAAATTTCTCCTGCTTTTGCCTCAAAAAAATCACTAGCAGGTTGATGAATCATAACCCTGATAATATCATGAAAGGTTCTTCTATCTAGTAAGAAGAAACAAAAGATAGAATTGAACAACCGTACAGGCATTTTTTATGCATACGGCTCTGCAATGGAATTTCCTTTTCCCTTCTTTTCATTGAATAAAAAACAAACAGAAAATAGACAAAAAGAATCCATTTGATTCAGATTGTTGAATAATCCATTTACCGCCCTTCTTTTCGTATTCCTTTCTTAGGAATTCAAAAAATACTACGATGGTTCTGTTGCTTTATATATTGAGTTTATTTGTGATTTCGTTTTAGCAATCCCAAGGTTTTTTTAATCCGATCGAAATGAAGAAAAAAATGCTTTTTTCATTTTCTTACTCTTTCTTTCATAAATACGGAAAGAAACTTTTAGTGTGTAAGAAAAATGGTTTGGGACGCTGAAATGGGTCTCTGATACAGAATATCAAAATAAAAAGACCAAACTGGAAATCATCTTTGTTTCATACTACTATTTCGATATGTAATCTTGTATTATGAAAAAACAAAAAACGTTTGTTCATATCGAACTTAAAGTGCCATGCTATTATTACTTATTATTCATATTCAATATGGCGAAGGCATAGTCTTCTTTCTTTTTTTTTCAAATAAAAAATTCATTGGCGCCAAGCGTGAGGGAATGCTATACGTTTGGTAATTTCCCCCCCTACCAGAACGAAGGATGCCATTGAAGCGGCTAACCCCATGCAGATTGTATGTACTACTGGTTGTACATATTGCATAGTGTCATAGATAGCTATTCCTGAGATTACCGAACCTCCGGGGGAGTTTATAAACAAAAAAAGATCCCGAGTACTATCTTCTATATTAAGATATACCATAAGACCAATAATTTGATTTGAGATCTCGTCCTCAATATCTTGTCCTAAGAAAAGTAATCTTTCTCGATAAAGTCGGTTGATTAGGATCAAATTCTATCCTTTAGAAACCGTACATGCACCTTTTTATGCATACGGCTCAAAACAATTTCGAAAAAAAAAATAATCAATGTGTTGATTCCAGCCCTATTTCTTTTTGTAACCGTTTTTTTTGTTTTTCTAATGAATGGACTTGTTCTTCTATTTTGCTTTTCAAGAAGTATGAGTTTTTGCCACTTTCTCTCTCAAAAAAAAGGAAATTGACTGAACTTTTTGAATGAATCTTTCATTGATGTATTATTTCATCAAGGTTCCAATTTTGATGTTATTTTCTTGTTCCTAAATGGGCCCTTTCTATTTTTTAGGTTCACGTTCTACTCCGGGTAAAGATCTGCCCGATTCCTCTTTGCACATATAGGACAAATGGTATCAGTACTACTCACCTCTTTTTGCTAAGACTTCGTTTTTTCAACCCCTTTCCTATCTTCCGCCAAATTCTTCTATAGATTATTGAGTACTACTTCATTGATTGGCAGTTTGAGATAACTTAAGTCTTACGGTAGAAAAATCCTTTTTGATACAAGTGGTAGTTGTATACATATTAGCAGTTTGGTATTTTCTGAACGGAGCCTGGATACTTTATTTTATTGTGGCAAGTGAACCATAAATCCTTCTACTTTGAATTCTTTATCCTAAAAAGAAATGGATCTGATTGTACTTCGCGCTCCAAATTTTTGATGGTTCA